CTTTACCGCAACGGTGCTGTCCAAAAATCAAATTCTTTCGCGGATTGTATTTAACTTGTTTAACTTGACTGTCTACGATTCCATTGCGTGTACTCGGGGTAGAAGTTTTGTATAAATGTATTGCCATGTGATGATATTTAATTGAAAATTTTCTTTAAATTTTCTTTATTTAATAATTGAATAAATTAAATTTTTAATTAATAAATTAATTAATAAATTTAATATTAAATAATATTAAAAAATAAATAAATTAATAAAATAATAAATAATAATTTAAAATAATAAATAATAATTATAAAATTATAAAATAAATAAAATAATATAATAATAAATTTAATATTTAATATTAATATATAAAAATCAAATAAAATCTAAAAATAATAATATATAAAATTAGAAAAAAATAATAATATATAAAATTAAAAAATAATTATAATATATTAATATTTAATTAATATTTAATATATAATATAATGTATAATATAATATAAATATATAATATATAAATAATAATCAGAAAAGAAAAAGAAGTGGAATATAATAACCCGGTTGAAGCGTAAAGATCATATGTCTGTAATGCATTGGTCCCATAACGGATCCCATCCTTCTACCCCTATATTTGATTCCATCCATAAATTCATTTTATTCCCTATGAGTTCCGGTATCGATAATAATTATAGTTCTTACCGTTCATAATTATAGTTCTTACCGTTCATCTATTATGTATGGTATGAATATACCATACCAGTTTGTGACGTATGGATGATGAGATTCCATTGATACAGAGCCAATTACAATAGACTGATGGAATGTTCCCATTGGCGTGCATCCAGCAGGAATTGAACCTACGAGTTTGCCAATTATGAGTTGGGCGCTTTAACCATTCAGCCATGGATGCTTAACAGGGATCATCGTACATCGCGGAGAACCAAAGGGTATTGACATCAATAGTATTTAATTATTTAATTTATTTAATTCAATGGAAGGACATCTTGAACCGTCGGTTCACGTATGAATAGGAATGACAACAAGTTTTATTTTGTTATTTTATTTTTATTTATTTCATTTTGAGGAGGTCTTAATATATTTAGTAATGAAAATGAAAACAAATCGAGTGAGTAAAGGACATCAATTAAAATTCTGGATCTTCGAATTCAGAGAGATATTGAGAGATATCGAGAATTCTCACTCTTTCTTCGATTCGTGGATAAAATTAGATTCCGCGGGATCTTTCATTCACATTTTTTTCCACCAAGAACGTTTTATGAAACTCTTTGACCCCCGAATTTGGGGTCTCCTACTTTCACGAGATTCACGGGCGCGGGGTGCAAGAATCAATCGATATTTCACGATCAAAGGTGTAGTACTGCTTATGCTTAGGAAGGGTGTAGCACTGCTTAGGAAGGGTGTAGCGCTGCTTAGCAAGGGTGTAGTGCTGCTTGGAGTAGTGATCCTTATATCTCGTATGAGCAATCAAAAGATGGTCGAAAGAAAAAATCTCTATTTGATGTGGCTTCTGCCTATACCTATGAATTCTATTGGACCCAGAAATGAGACATTGGAAGAATCTTTTTGGTCTTCCAATATAAATAGGTTGACTGTTTCGCTACTGTCAAAGGGTCAAAAGATTTCTGAGAGTTGTTTCATGGATCCGCAAGAGAGTACTTTTTCGATCAATAAAAAGTGTATCATGCCTGAATCTAATCGGGGTTCACGGTGGTGGAGGAACCGGATCGGAAAAAAGAGGGATTCTAGTTGTCAGATATCTAATGAAACCATGGCTGGAATTGAGATCTCATTCAAAGAGAAAGATAGCAAATATCCGGAGTTTCTTTTTTTATCCTATACGGATGATCCGATCCGCAAGGACCATGATTCGGAATTGTTTGATCGTCTTTCTCCGAGGAAGAAACGAAACATAATCAACTTTAATTCGGGACAGCTATTCGAAATCTTAGGGAAAGACTTGATTTGTTATCTCATGTCCGCTTTTCGTGAAAAAATACCGATGGAGGGGGATAGTTTCTTCAAACAACAAGCAGCCGGGGCAACTATGCAATCCAACGATATTGAGCATGTTTCCCATCTCTTCTCGAGAAACAAGCGGGGTATTTCTTTGCAAAATTGTGCTCAATTTTATATGTGGCAATTCTGCCAAGATCTCTTCGTTAGTTGGGGAAAGAATCAGCACGAATCGGATTTTTCGGGGAACGTCTCGAGAGATAATTTGATTGGGTTAGACAATGTGTGGTTGGTAAACAAGGATCGGTTTTTTAGTAAGGTACGGAATTTATTGTCAAATATGAAATACGATTCCACAAGATCTATTTTCGTTAAAGCAATGGATTCTCGCCAATGGAAAGGATCTTCTTCTGATCAATCCAGAGATCCTTTTGATTCCGTTAGAAATGATGATTCAGAATATCACGCATTGATCGATCAAACACAGATTCAGCGACTAAAAGAGAGATCTATTCTTTGGGATCCTTCTGTTCTTCAAACGGAAGAGATAGAATCAGATCGATTTCCTAAATGCCTTTTTGGATCTTCCTTCATGTCCTGGCTATTCACGGAACCTGAGAAGCGGATGAATAATATTCCGGAAGAAATCGAAGCATTTCTTGGTAATCCCACAAGATCGATTCGTTCTTTTTTCTCTGACAGATGGTCAGAACTTCATCTGGGTTCTAATCCTACCGAGAGGTCCACTAGAGATCAGAAATGGTTGAATAAAAAACAAGATTTTGTCCCTTCCAGACGAGCGGAAAGGAAAGAAATGGTTGATATATTCAGGATCATTACGTATTTAAAAAATACCGTCTCAATTCATCCTTCGGAACCGTATCACATCCCAGATATGGACAGTTCCGATCAGATTTCATTCTTGAAACAAAATCCATTTTTGTATTTCTTTCATCTATTCCATGACCGGAACAAAAGGGGATGCGCGTTACGCCACGATTTTTTTGAATCAGAAGATAGATTGCCAGAAATGGCGGATCTATTCACTCTATCAATAACCGAGCCGGATCTGGTGTATTATAGGGGATTTTCCTTTTCTATGGATTCCTACGGGTTGGATCAAAAAAAATTATTGAATGAGGTATTCAACTCCAGAGATGAATCGAAAAATAAATCTTTATCGGTTCTACCTCCTCTTTTTTATGAGGAGAATGAATCTTTTTCTCGAAGGATCAGAAAAAAATCAGTCCGGACCTACTGCAGAATGGGAGATCCCAAACGAAAAACAGCGGTCTTTGCTAGCAACAACATCATGGAGGCAATCAATCAATATAGATTGATCCGAAATCTGATTCAAATCAAATATAGCACCTATGGGTACATCAGAAATGTATCAAATCGATTCTTTTTATTTTTAATGAATCGATCCGATCGCAACTTCGAATATGGAATTCATAGGGATAAAATAGGAAATGAGACTCTGAATCATATAACTATAATGAAATATATGATCGACCAACATTTATCGAATTTTAAAAAGAATCCGAAGAAATGGTTTGATCCTCTCATTTATCGAACTGAGAGGTCCATGAATCGGGATCCTGATGCATATAGATACAAAAGGTCTAACGGGAGCAATAATTTCCAGGAACATTCGGAACATTTCGTTTCTGAACAAAAGAATCCCTTTCAAGTAGTGCAAGTAGTGTTCGATCGATTACGTCTGAATCAGTATTCAATGGATTGGTCCGAGGCTATCGACAAAGAAAAAGAAGATTTGTCTAAGTCACTTCGTTTCTTTTTGTCCAAGTTACTTCCCCCTTTCTTTGTGAGTATCGGGAATATCCCCATTCATAGCTCCGAGATCCACATCTATGAATCCAAAGGTCAGAATGACCAATTCCGCAATAAGTTGTTAGAATCCATAGGTGTTAAAATCGTTCGTTTGAAGAAACTGAAACCCTTCTTATTGGATGATCGTGATACTTCCCAAAGACCGAATTTATCGATCAATGGAGGGAAAATATTACCCTTCAAAAAGATACCAAAGCGGATGATTGACTCATTTCATATTAGAAAGAATCGCAGGAAATCCTTTGAGAACATGGATTCTTATTTCTCAACGATATCCCACGATCGAGAAAATTGGCTTAATCCCGTGAACCCATTTCATAGAAGTTCATTGATATCTTCTTTTTATAAAGCAAATCGACTTCGATTCTTGAAACATCCGCATCACTTCTGGTTCTATTGTAACAAAGGATTCCCTTTTTATGTGGAAAAGACCCGTATCAATAATTATGATCTTACATATGGACAATTCCTCAATATCTTGTCCATTCGCAACAAAATCTTTTCTTTGTGCGTCGGTAAAAAAACAGATCTTTTTTTGGAGAGAGAGGCTATTTCACCAATCGATTCGCGGGTATCCGACATCTTCATACCTAAAAATTTCCCACAAAGTGGTGATGAAACGTATAACTTTTACAAATCTTTCCATTTTAAAATTCTGTCCGATCCATTTGTTCGTAGAGCTTTTTATTTTGACTCGATCGCAGATATTTCTGCAACACCTCTCGCAGAGGAACAAATAGTAAATTTGGAAAGAACTTATTGTCAGCCTCTCTCAGATATGAATCTATCTGATTCAGAAGGGAATAACTTGCATCAATATCTCAAAAGCAAGGGTTTGACTCCGTGTTCTGAGAAAGATTTACCATCCGGAAAGAGGAAAAAACGGAGTCTTCGCCTAAATAAATGCGTTGAGAAAGGGCAGATGCATAGAAAAAAAAAACGAGATAGTGCTTTTTCAAATATCTCAAAATGGAATCTGTTCCAAACATTCCAAACATATATGCCATGGTTCCTTACTTCGAAAGGGTGCAAATATCTAAAATTAACCCTTTTAGATACTCTTTCAGACCCATTGCCGATACTAAGTAGCAGTAAAAAATTTATATCCATTTTTCATGATATGATGCATATATCAGATCTATCACGGCCAATTCTTCAGAAGACTCTTCCGCAATGGACTACGATAAGTGATATTTCGAGTCAATGGTTACAGAATCTTATTCTGTCCGAAGAAAGGATTCATCGAAATAACGAGTCGTCCGTTCCATTGATATGGGCACATCTGAGATCCACAAATGCTCGGGAGTTCCTCTATTCAATCTTTTTACTTCTTCTTTTTGCTGGGTATCTCGTTCGTATACATCTTATCTTTTTTTCCCGAGCCTCTGGTGAGTTACAGACAGAGTTAGAAAAAATAAAATCTTTGATGATTCCATCATATATGATGGAATTTCAAAAACTTCTGTATAGGTATCCTACATCTGAACTGAATTCTTTCTGGTTAAATAAACTCTTTCAAGTTTTTCTGAAAAAATTAGGAGATTCTCTGGAAGCAATGCGGGGTTTTGGTGTTAACACGCTATTGGGTGGTGGTCCCGCTTATGGGGTCAAATCAATGCGTTCTCAGAATAAATATTGGAGGATCAATCTCATCGATCTTGTAAGTATCATACCAAATCCCATCAATCGAATCATTTTATCGAGAAAGACGCGGCATCTAAGTCGTACAAGTAAAGAAATCTATTCATTGATAAGACAAAGAAAAAACGTGAACGGTGATTGGATTGATGAGAAAGTCGAATCCTGGGTCGCGAACAGTGATCGGATTGATGATGAAGAAAGAGAATTCTTGGTTCAGCTCTCCACCTTAACGACAGAAACAAGAATTGATAAAATTCTATGGAGTCTGACACATAGTGATCGTTTATCAAAGAATGACTCTGGTTATCAAATGATTGAACAACCGGGATTTATTTTCTTACGATACTTAATTCATCAAAAAGATCTAAGGAATTATGAGTTCAATAGATCCTGTTTAGCAGAAAGACGGATATTCCTTGCTCATTATCAGACAATCGCTTATTCACAAACCTCGCGGGGGGCTGATTCCCCATCTCCTCACGGAAACCCCTTTTCGCTCCGCCTAGCCCTATCCCCTTCTAGAGGTATTTTAGTGATAGGTTCTATAGGAACTGGACGATCCTGTTTGGTCAAATACCTAGCGGCAAACTCCTACGTTCCTTTCATTACGGTATTTACGAACAAGTTCGACGGTTATCTTATCGATGAGAGCGACCCTGTCGATATTTATGATAGTGACGGTAGCGATCTTGATGAGATTGAAGGTGCCAATGATAGTGACGATATCGATATTGAGGAGAGTGATGATGACATTGATATTGATACGGAGCTGCTAACTATGTATATGAAGCCGAAAATACTAGACCGATTTGATAGATTTGATATCACCCTTCAATTCGAATTTGCAAAAGCGATGTCTCCTTGCATAATATGGATTCCAAACATTCATGATCTGCATGCGAATGAGTCGAATTACTTATCCCTCGGTCTATTAGAGAACTATCTCTCCAGGGATTGTTCCACCGGAAAGATTCTTGTTATCGCTTCGACTCACATTCCCCAAAGAGTGGATCCCGCTCTAATAGCTCCGAATAAATTAAATACATGCATTAAGGTACGAAGGCTTCTTCCTCCACAACAGCGAAAGCACTTTTTCATTCTTTCATATACTAGGGGATTTCACTTGGAAAAGGAGATGTTCCATACTAATGGATTCGGGTCCATAACCATGGGTTCCAATGCACGAGATCTTGTAGCACTTCTCAATGAGGTCCTATCGATTAGTATTACACAGAAGAAATCCATTATAGAAACTAATACAATCAGATCAGCTCTTCATAGAAAAACTTGGGACTTTCGATCCCATATAAGATCGGTTCAGGATCACGGGATCCTTTTCTATCAGATAGGAAGGGCTGTTGCGCAAAATGTACTTCTAAGTAATTTCCCCATAGATCCTATATCTATCTATATGAAGAAGAAATCATGTCAGGTGGGGGATCCTTATTTGTACAAATGGTACTTCGAACTCGGAACTAACATGAATAAATTCACGATACTTCTTTATCTTTTGAGTTGTTCTGCCGGATCGGTCGCTCAGGATCTCTGGTCTTCATCCAGACCCGATGAAAAAAATTGGATCACTTCTTATGGATTCGTTAAGAATGATTCTAATCTAGTTCATGGCCTCTTACTATTATTACTATTAGAAGCAGAAGGTGCTCCGGCTTTGGAGGGATCCCCACGGACAGAAAAAGATTGTAGTAAGTTTGAGAATAATCGAGTGACGTTACTTCTTCGGCCCGAACCGAGGAATCCGTTAGATATGATGCAAAATGTATCTTGTTCTTATGAAAAAGACGAATCGGGGTTTGAAGAAGGGGCCTCCGATCCGCAACAAATAGAGGAGGATTTCTTCATAGTTTGGGCTCCTAGAATATGGCGCCCTTTTGGCAATCTATTTGATTGTATCGAAAGGCCCGCTGAGTTGGGATTTCCCTATCGGGCCAGTTGGGTCAAACGGAGCATTTATCATCAAGAGCAAGAGGATGAGCTTCAAGAGAATGAGGATGAGAATGATTCGGAGTTCTTGCAGAGTGGAACCGTACAGTACCAGACACGAGATTACACAGAACAAGGCTTTTTTCGAACAAGCCAATTCATTTGGGACCCCGAGGATCCATTATTTTCCCTACTCCAAAATCAGTCCTCTGTCTCTGTGTTTTCACGGCGAGAATTCTTTGAAGATGAAGAGATGTCGAGGGGGCTTATTGCTTCCCAAAAAAATCCTCCTACATCTATGTATAAACGCTGGTTCATCAAGAATACGCGAGAATTCGAATTGTTGATTCATCGCCAGAGATGGTTTAGAACCAATAACTCATTATCTAATGGATCTTTCCGTTCTAATATTCTATCCGAGAGTTATCAGTATTTATCAAATTTTTTCCTATCTAACGTAACGCTATTTGATCAAATGACAAATACATTGTTGAGAAAGAGATGGCTTTTCCTGGATGAAATGAAACATCTAATTCATGTAACAGGGGAAAGATTCCCCATTCCTTAGCCGTAAAGATATGTGCCGAAAGGGGATGGGATGAAGATGAAGCGGAACAGAATTGGCCGACGGTAGAGTTGTTTCTTCCATCTTTTTGGCTCCATGGAACAATATGCTACTGCTGAAACATGGAAATGTCAGAATTGAAATCTTAGATCACTTGTGGATGATATGAACTAAACAAGAATTCTTTAACAGCGAAAGAGAAAGAGCCTATTACTATCAATATCAAACAATTTCTACTAATGAGACCCCCGTCGGAAGCATGTCCGCTGAAAAGATTGTTGCTATCTGTTCCAATAACGAATCCTTGGTTGAATAACTAAAGAAAATATATTTCTATCAATCTATCCCTGTGCGATTCCTGTTTAATCATATACCTCGGGGGGTGCGCGCAGGGCGGACGATTTCCAAACGGACTCCTCTCCTCATTCATTAGACAGAGAAGATCACCAAGATTTCGTGATCCGCTGCCAATTCCAACAGCTCAGACTCGGATCGTGAGGATCGCCGGAATACGGAATACTTCGTATCAACAGATAAGGATAAGATACTCGGCATATCGATTCGGAGTATCTTATCGGTTATGGAATTGCTCATTTCATGAGCATTCTCAATATTACTCATTATACTCATTAAAATATTACATTAAAATATATAATATTAAAATCTATAATCTTATATATTTATATTTTTTATAATATAATATTTATAATATAATATTATATACTGATATACTGATAATTTATATTTGATTTTGATTTATATCTTTTTATATCTTAATGTAATTTAATGTTTAATGTTTAATGTAAGAGTATATATTAATGTAAGAGTATATATATCTATTTTATATATATCTATTTATATATTATTATTTAGATATTATATATATATATCTAATAGTATATATAGTATATATATATTTTTTTATTTATATAATAGTATATCGTATTATAATATTATAAATTATATAGTGTGATATATTATAATATAATACGATATACTATAAATATATCATACTATATATATTAATATTACATACTATATTATGATTAATATATATGATTAATGATTATTCTTATGATTATTATATTATATGTATTATATGATTATGATATATTAGAGGACTCGAACCTCCACGCTCTTTAGCACGAGGTTTTGAGTCTCGCGTGTTTACCATTTAAACATCAAGGTATCTTTAAAGTGAATCATATTCCATGAATATGATATCTATCTAGTGTGATATATGGAATATATGACAGGGGTAGAGTGTTGGAGTCTTTCTATCGATCGGTCATGCCCTATGGGTTATGGGTCCGAGTCAGACATCAAATTGCTTTGATTTTAATTATCCAGAGGATACCTTCTATATATCAAATATCAATCAAAATCAAAAAGATGTCAAATCCAACCTCTTTCTCGATTCACCCAAGGAAGTGAATATCCAAAGATACGTCAAAAGCAGGTCTGATTACGCCTATTCCTAACCCGAAGTAGAATGGAAGACGCGGGGATCCATATGTAAACAGAGTATCTGGTATCTGGTATCTATTTACATTACATACACGGCCCCCTCTCCTAAACAAATGTACATAAACCCTATTCCGGCCCATTCCCGTTTTGGGCGGAAAAGATCTACTAATTATTTTATTTTATTTTATTTTATTCCAGTTAGTCATTAGTAAAAGTAAAGTAAAAGGGATCTTGAACTCCAAAATGGACCTAGAAGCTAAAAGAGGGTATCCTGAGCAATTGCAAGAATTGGATTGGGTTCATTGATATTCCTGGTATAGTAGATGCTATCACACATACAGTCATGCTCAATTCGATGGAATTTTTTGGGAGATCTTTTAGAATTTCGCACGTGAGGGGTTATTTCTTGGTTTCGCCCAGTTTAGATATTTAGATATGATACTTAGATATGATACATAGTAGATAGAAGTAGATAGAAACAACGCTCATCAGGAGTCCTATTTAAACCAAGAAATAGAGGCCCGCCTGCCATCCGCGCCAGAATATATAGAGTTCCCCTAGGGATAAATAGGGCTGAAGAGAGAGCCAAAAAAGGATCTTTCGTGTATAATCCTACATAATATCGAATGTGATCAGTTCCGGTACGTAGGCCAAACGATACAATGCAAGCAAAAGTTCCTAGATTCATGGAGATATCGAACAACATGTAAGTTATCATGCTTGCATATCCATCATTTGAGTCTCCAACGATTATTCCTATTCCAAGAATTACATATCCTATTCGCCCGACGGACTTATATGCAAGCATACGTTTCGTACTTGTTTTATTAATAGCAATGAGATTCCCCAGGATCATGCTCAGAATAATTTCCAAAAGAAGATGCCGTTCGGTTGATGAGAAAGAAAAAGGAAGATCGAAAATTCGCGTGGCCAGAGTTGAACGTAGTAAAATAATGAAAGACTTCGCTGAAATCGTTCGTTTGTCAATTTCCCGAAAAGCTAATTATAAGTTCTTCTCTCCATCGGAAAAAGAGGGCCGTTATGCTCATTACAAAACTTGTTGAAGAGATGAAATAGAACCAAGGTCTATCCTTTTGATCAGAGGTTGAATCGATCATCAGAATAAGAATTAGGCCAAAAACGAGGATACATTCTGGGAAAATTAAACTTCCATGGAGGAGAAGCAAATGAAAAGCTTCCATCAAAATTATCGTAGAATTGAGAATGAAGTTTTCATTCTTTACATGCCAGGAATTAGTAACCGCATCCAATCTACGAAACTACGAAAAAGTACCAATTTTTATATTTTTGGAATGGGATATTTACGGAATCCCCGTGAATAGGATCAAACCTTATTCCATGATATTTCTATAGGATTCCCCCCCTATGATTCTGAAGCAAGCCCCCGAGAAGGCTTAGTTTATCCATGATTTATGTCTCATCTTTCTTTTCCTTTTTGTTTGTTTCGGGAAAGGTGGAGTCCGATTCTTTATTTTTATTCTTTTGATAAGGCTCAGAATAATAATCCGAATAGATACTGTTCGTGAATTAACGAAAATGCGCAAAAGCTCTATTTGCCTCTGCCATTCTATGAGTCTCTTCCTTTTTGCGTACGGCATCGCCACGGCCTTTGGCAGCATCTACGAATTCAGAACTTAACTGGAAAGCCATATTCCGACCCGGACGCTTTCGGGATGCCCCTAATAACCAACGAATGGCAAGCGCCTTTCCTTGTGTAGATCCTATTTCAATAGGAACTTGATGAGTCGATCCGCTTACACGTCTTGCTTTTACTGCTATATCGGGAGTTACTCCACGTATTGCTTGACGTAAAATGGATAGTGGATTTTTTTTTGTCTTTTGTCGAATATTTTTCACGGCTCGATAGATAATTTGATAGGCCAATGATTTTTTTCCGTGTTTCAGAATACGGTTAACCAACATGTTAACCAAGATATTACGATAGATTGGATCAGATTTTGCAGTTTTTTCTTCTGCAGCACCTCGACGTGACATGGGCGCGAAAGAGGTTAAAGAATCGGCTTTATTTTGATAAGGGCTAAAAACGAATCGCTTACTTTGGCTTTTTTACCCCATATTGTAGGGTGGATCTCAAAAGATATGAAAGAAAAATCTCCCCCCAAGCCGTACATA